GAATTGAAATTCATTTTCAACTCATTCATAACTGTTTAGTCAAAATAACAATTTATTTTGATTGAACTGCTTAGTTTTGTTTGCTGTGGTACATGTATCATTTCAAGATTCATCGACTTGAATTGTTCCATTTACTTCAATTTTATTTTTATTTCGATATCAATTATAAATATATATTGATCTTGCTCTTATACTTTATACAAATAAGACTCTTTTCTCGATTTTTCATCTCACTTCGGATTCTCTATAAAAATCTATAAAAAAAAAAAGAATTCAAAATAGAATTTTGAATAAAATACTAATTAAATAAAATACCAATCCATATAAAATCTATATAAAAATAGAAAATACTATATTCTATATGTAATATAGTACCTCCACCTATATAATATAAAAATAAAATATAATAATAAATAATAATAATATTAAACATTAATGGAATAGGATCTTATATTAACTAAATTCGACTTCTATTCTATATATTCTATTTCTATTCTCTATATTCTACTTCTATATTCATTTAGAAATTTATATAAATATATTAATTAAAATTAATTCAATTATTAATTCAATAATATTAATTCAATTTATTAATTATTCAATTTAGCAATTCAATGTTAGGGCAATAAAAGACTCCTTTCTTTTATTGCTATACCTTACCTAGTATAGCAATATAAAGAAGAGCCCATTTTACAATGTTAAATGTTAATAATGAAAGTTAATAAAGATCCTAATTTTTCAAACTCCAGCTTGTCTATAAATAGAGTAAGTCGTTTTTAAATCCGTGTAACTTACGAGTAGATTTGATTTTTGTTGAGTTAGGTTGGAATTTGTTTTTAAATGAGTTCGTGTCATGATTTTGACTCCAAAAATTCATTAGGCTTAGGCGGGTATCCCAAAGACAAAGAAAAAAAGTATCACTAACTCTTTTTGATTGCGGATAGGAAAAGGGAAAATTCCTAATGTAATTGACTTAGGAAAGAAAATTGGGTTTGTTTAGCCAAGACAAGATAAAAAAAAATAGCTATTGGTTCTATTGAAGTGCACTTTTTTTGATTTCGGCTTTATACTCTATCCTGAATGATTCCTGCGAGCAAGCTTATGAGAATGCTTTTTTTTTCGTTTTTCGATAAACCAAGCAATTGCAAGTGGCTAGTTACAAACAATACAATAATGAAGAAATAAAAACTATACAATTTTTGTCTTTGTATCTTTGTATTTGAATTTTATTTCATTTTTTTTAGGGCTATACGGACTCGAACCGTAGACTTTCTCGGTAAAACAGATCAAACTGATTATTCTCAAAATGATTCGAACTGTTTCAAAGACCCAACATGCATTTTTTTGCATTGGGCTCTTCCATTAACTGATATAAATAATCAGTTAGTCTACCATAATTCTCTTGACAAGAAGATAAGAAGATGGCTCCATGTGCTCTGATTTCTTATTTGGATTCCGATCTGAGAGCACTACCGAAGTGTTTCAAAGAAGGTTATCCTGACGTAGGTTTGCTTTTGGCTTAGATCAACCTAAGTTAAATGAAGTCTCCATCGCCCCCCTTTTATTTAAAAAATCCAATATGAAACTTCATACACCTTAAAGTTCATAAGATAGGACGAAAAAAGAATTTTTTGAGGTCTTTATACTCATTATGCCTAGCATTGAATAGAGTTAGTATTCCCCTTATCAATATCTTAAATCAATAATGGGTTCTATTGGTTGCCTAAAATCTAAAAATATAAATAGAAAAGGGGCACCTAAATTGGACCGAATCTTTTGTCAGGCTATTGTTCTCTTGTTCCCTAAAAGTCATGGAGTAAGACATCAACTTCTCAATAAGTTGTTTGATTCCATAATGTACTCCTCTGAAAAAACATCGGCGCGCGTGTAAACGAGGTGCTCTACCTAACTGAGCTATAGCCCTTTTGCTTGTGATATATATTTTATCATGTCAATAATTTCTTGTCAAGATGAATATTACATGATCCAACTTTTATCTCTTTGATCGGTATTGCTTATAAATAATATTACATTTATAATCCATCGATGTGATGGGTTCCATTTCTTTCTCTTTTTGATTCTAACTGACCTACTTAACTCAGTGGTTAGAGTATTGCTTTCATACGGCAGGAGTCATTGGTTCAAATCCAATAGTAGGTATAACTTATTAGATATCCGAATCCATGGTATCTAATAAGTTTTTCTAGCCGCCTTAATTTTATTGATTTTTGATATTTTCCATTCCATTCTATTTCTCTTTCTCTAGTTCATTGTTGAATTTGAAAATTTTTCGTTGTATTAGATAGAATCCGATTCCATTTATGATTCTAGTCAATTGGCAGAATTAAAAAATAAAGTGTATAAACAGAATTTCTGTTTATACAGAAGTTTTTCTTTTGATTATTCGGGCGCACCGCCAACGGGTTATAGTTACGAAATCACATTGATAGCCTCTACTCGTGCTCTAGCTCGTCTGAGAGCTAGATTTGCCTCGATTATT